TCTTCTCTAGCCCTGTTACTTTGTTGATACACCCAATGGAGTGCCTAATCGTACTATAGCAGCATATTGGGTTACTTTGACTTCGTAACGAAGTCGAGGGTTTTCACCTACATCTAGAGTAAGCATGAACAAATATCTTACACGTTGGCTATTTTCTACTAATCATAAGGATATAGGGACTTTATATTTACTATTTGGGGCTTTTTCTGGAATGGCAGGGACAGCTTCGAGTATGTTAATACGACTAGAGCTATCAGCTCCAGGTAGTATGTTAGGAGACGATCATCTATATAATGTGATTGTAACAGCACATGCTTTATTGATGATTTTCTTCATGGTAATGCCTATCATGATTGGAGGATTCGGAAATTGGTTTGTACCAATCATGATTGGTGCACCTGATATGGCCTTTCCTAGATTAAACAATATCAGTTTCTGGTTATTACCGCCTTCTTTAATCCTATTGACCGGTTCTATGTTTGTGGAACAAGGGGTAGGTACAGGTTGGACCCTTTATCCCCCATTAGCTAGTATTCAAGCTCATTCAGGGGGAGCAGTGGACCTAGCCATATTCAGTTTACATCTAGCTGGGGTATCTTCCATTTTAAGTTCTATCAACTTCATAACTACTATAATTAACATGAGGGTTCCTGGCATGAGTATGCATAGATTACCTCTATTCGTATGGTCTATATTAATTACTACTATCTTGCTATTATTGTCTTTACCAGTATTAGCAGGGGGAATAACCATGTTATTAACAGATAGAAATTTTAATACAACATTCTTTGACCCTGCAGGAGGGGGAGATCCGATTTTATTCCAGCACCTATTCTGGTTCTTTGGGCACCCTGAAGTCTATATATTAATTCTGCCGGGATTTGGTATTATATCTCAAATTGTACCTACATTTTCTGCTAAACAACATATTTTTGGTTATCTAGGTATGGTCTATGCTATGATCTCTATTGGAATATTAGGTTTTATTGTCTGGGCTCATCATATGTTCACCGTTGGTATGGATGTCGATACTCGTGCCTACTTCACTGCGGCCACTATGATTATTGCTGTTCCCACTGGAATTAAGATCTTTAGCTGGCTAGCTACTATATACGGGGGAAGTCTCCGGCTTGATACGCCGATGTTGTGGGCTATAGGGTTTATATTCTTATTCACCATTGGTGGTTTAACAGGAGTTATATTAGCTAATGGTTCATTAGACGTAGTATTACACGATACTTATTATGTAGTAGCTCACTTCCATTACGTGTTATCTATGGGGGCCGTATTTGCCATATTTGCGGGATTCTACTATTGGTTTGGTAAAATCACAGGTTATAGTTATAATGAACTATACGGTAAGATCCATTTCTGGATGATGTTTATCGGAGTTAATTTAACTTTCTTCCCCCAACATTTCTTGGGCTTAGCTGGGTTACCTAGAAGATACTCTGATTTCCCTGATGCTTATCAAGATTGGAACTTAGTTAGTTCTTGCGGAGCTATGATAGCACTAGTAGGAATTCTGTGGTTTATATTCTTGACTTATGAGGCATTCGCAGCCGAAAGACCATTTAAAGGATGGCAAGCTTCATCTACTTCATTAGAGTGGTCTTTATGTTCTCCGCCTGATTTTCATACTTATAATGAATTACCGTTTGTTTATCAGAGCAGTAATCTGTCTAACTAATTGAGTCATGGGGATGATTTACATATTATTTCCACACTACTCCTTTGACCTTGGGGAGTTTATAAGGCAATGTGTTCTTCTAATACATGCAAGGCCCTATCAAGGGTCATACTGGTGAGGATAAAATGGAGACCATTGACGGTCTCTGTTGACGTATTAGAATAGGTGGGATAGTGGCCCACCTGGTCGAAGATGCGTAGTATAGCCACACTTTCACTGAAACAAGGGGAAGACATTTTGGCAGCAGTAGAGAATCTTGTGCAATGGGTAAACGCTTGACACAGGGTTTCACACTGAGGTCTGTCTAACTAAGTGCCAGCAGACGCGGTTAAACTTAGAGGCCCAGTTTTTATTTCGCATTAGGCGTTAAAGTATGTAGTGAAGCATGAGGATAAAGTAAGGTGAACCTCTTGGTAACGGTAAAATGTATGAAGCAAGAGTGGAAGTCCGAAGGTGAAGACTCCTTACTCCGCTCATGGTACGTCTTCATGAAATACGAAAGCTTGGATAGCAAACAGGATTAGATACCCTGGTAGTCCTCGCCCTAAACTTATACAATAGCTTTATTAGCGAATAACCTTATTGTATGCCTGAATACTATGATCGCAAGATTGAAACTCAAAAGGCTTGGCTGTTCACTGTTTGAATCAGAGGAGCGTGTAATTTAATACGATGATCCGCGTGTCACCTCACCTTTCCTTGAAAGCGCCGGCTCTTAAAGAGTGGCTGCTCAGGCATTGCATGGCCGTCGTCAGGATAACAATAAATGTTATCCTTAACCCTATTATGGATTAAGTCAGGTGTCATGGTCTTTATGGAAAGGGATATTATGCGCTACATTCTCCTATACAATATATACAGTAAATTAGGAGGCGGAGATTCTCTGAAATGGTAATCTTAAGTAGGATTTGATAGTAATCGGGAAGTAGAGCGTTCCGGTGAATTCTCACCCAGTGTTAGCACAAATCGCCCGTCGTCCCCTTCAAGTTAAGGGACCGAGACGCCCCGTCATTAATTGGCGGGGTTATCCCTCCTTTTCGAGAATGGGTAAGTCGTAACATAGTAAGGGTAAGGGAACTTGTTCTTGGGCCATAGGCTACGTTCAATACGTACTTGGCCGCCCTCTTATGGGGGTAGTAACTAGGATGATGAGTACTATTATTTCAATTATCTTTAAAACGCTTGCAATAATAGTGCCTTTATTAGCGGCTATAGCTTATTTAACTTTAGCTGAAAGAAAGGTATTAGGGATTATGCAAGCACGAAAAGGACCTAATGTAGTTGGTGTTTATGGAATATTACAGCCTTTAGCTGATGGGATTAAATTATTCTCCAAAGAGATGGTAATCCCTAATCATGCTAATCTGTCGGTTTATATTGTAGCCCCGATTCTATCGCTTACCTTAGCTTTTTTGGCTTGGGGGGTTATTCCTTTTAGCCCGGGGATCGTACTAGCTGATATTAATATTGGGATCTTATACATATTTGCTATCAGTTCTATAGGAGTGTATGCTATCTTAATGTCTGGTTGGGGAAGTAATTCTAAATATGCATTCTTGGGGGCTCTCAGAGCAGCAGCTCAGATGATTAGCTATGAAGTGTGTATAGGGCTCATCCTAATATCAGTAATATTATGTGGAGGTTCTCTTAATATCACTCAGATAGTTTTAGCTCAAGCCGAAATTTGGTATATTATACCCTTATTTCCAGCTGCTTTAATGTTCTTTGCTTCGGCATTAGCTGAAACTAACCGGGCTCCTTTCGATCTTACCGAGGGAGAATCAGAATTAGTATCTGGTTATAATGTAGAATATTCTAGTATGTCGTTTGCCCTATTCTTTTTAGCTGAATACGGCCATATTATTTTAATGAGCTGTTTGATAAGTTTATTGTTTTTAGGGGGTTGGGCACCTTTCACAGGAATTATAGGAATGGGTTGCTTAGGCCTTAAAACTTCGGCAGTAGCCTTCTCATTTGTGTGGGTGCGAGCTTCTTTCCCCAGAATGAGATATGACCAACTTATGTACTTATTATGGAAGTCTTATTTACCTTTCAGTCTTGGTCTAATCGTTTTAGTTTCTAGTCTGCTGATAGGTTTGGATGCAGTGCCCTTTATCGGGGGCTATGGAATCACCAAACAAAATGTTACGAATAAGAACTCAACATCCATTAATCTCTATTGTGAATGGGATATTGGTAGATTTGCCGGCCCCCTCTAATATTAGTTATTTATGGAATTTTGGATCTTTGTTAGGGGCTTGTTTAGTTATTCAATTGATGACTGGAATATTTTTAGCTATGCATTATTGCTCCGACGTTAACTTAGCTTTTGACTCAGTTTCCCATATTTTAAGAGACGTTAATTACGGTTTTATGTTAAAGTACATTCATGCTAATGGAGCTTCATTATTCTTTCTCTGTGTGTATATACATATAGGCAGAGGACTCTATTATGGAAGCTACATGAAAATGGACGTCTGGAATATCGGGGTTATAATCTACTTAATAATGATGTTAACCGCCTTCTTAGGGTACGTATTACCCTGGGGACAAATGTCTTTTTGGGGGGCTACAGTTATTACTAACTTCTGTTCTGCTATACCTTATGTAGGCACAGAGGTTGTTCAGTGGATTTGGGGAGGATTTAGTATATCTAACGCAACTCTTAATCGTTTCTACTCTTTACATTATCTTTTTCCTTTCCTTATAGTTGGACTAGCCGTATTACATATCCTTAGTTTACATACAGATGGGTCAAATAATCCTTTAGGGATTAGCTCTAATATAGATAAAGTTACCTTTCATGTTTATTATATTTATAAGGATTTGTTTGGGATCTTAGCACTTGGCTTTATTTTAGTTATAATTAGTTATTTTATGCCTAATGTGTTAGGTGACCCCGAGAATTTCATTCAAGCTAATCCTTTAGTAACTCCTGTTCATATTCAACCAGAATGGTACTTTTTATTTGCTTATGCTATACTACGCGCTGTGCCCGACAAGCTTGGGGGGGTCTTGGCTCTGGTAGCTAGTATCTTGGTGCTATTAGTATTACCCTTTATTCATACTAGTAAATTAAGAGCCCTAACATTTAGACCTTTGGGTAAAATAGCATTTTGGTTTTTAGTCGCTGACTTTATATTATTAACCTGGATAGGAGCTAACCCAGTAGAGGATCCTTACGTTATGATCGGTCAAGTTGCTTCCGTTTTCTACTTTTGTTACTTCTTATTATTAATTCCCCTTTTAGGTTGGGTAGAAACCAAGTTGCTCCGGATGAAGTAGCGCGGATTGAACATCAATATGAATAGTCTATTTATGATATTCTCCTTAGGAATAGTTGGGGCTAGTCTTATGGTTATATCTACCCCGAATCCTGTTTATTCAGTATTCTGGTTAGTTATCGCCTTTGTTAACGCTGCTGTTATGTTTATATCATTGGGATTAGACTATATAGGCTTAATATTTATAATTGTATACGTAGGAGCTATTGCTATTTTATTCTTGTTCGTAATTATGTTAATTCAACAGCCTAATAAAGTAGATTCTCAGGATCACTCGCATTTCTTACCTGTAGGATTATCTGTGATATTCCTATTTTATAGTTTACTAACCAATAGCCCCAAATATATCAGCAATCCTGTTATAGAATCTAGAACTAATATAGGGGCGATTGGAAGTCATCTTTATACAACTTATTATGAATTAGTGTTAATTGCTAGTTTGGTGCTACTAGTCGCCATGGTCGGAGCTATATTATTAGCCCAGCAGCCAAATCCGCCTTCTTTATATAATTCCAACGTAGAGTTACGTAGTAGGCAAGATCTCTTCCTACAAATAAGCAGAGAGCACCTTTAGGTGCCTCGTCTCCGCTTAGGAACATGGAGTTCAAAGGAATACTAATACTACTTATCGTTAGCGGGACATTATCAACTATAATTTTAGGGGCATCTTATTTATTAGGAAATAAGCAACCCGATATGGAGAAAGTCTCCGTATATGAGTGTGGGTTTGACCCTTTTGATAACCCGGGAAATCCCTTCTCCGTTAGATTCTTCTTAATTGGCATCTTATTTTTAATATTTGATCTTGAAATATCTTTCCTATTTCCTTGGTCTGTTACTTATATGGGCTTACCTTTATTTGGATATTGGGTTGTCATGTTATTTTTATTTATTTTAACTTTAGGGTTAGTTTATGAGTGGATAGAAGGAGGCTTAGAATGGGAAAATTAAAGTATGTCCTATTTAATATTATCAATTGTCATCTTATTAATCGGAATCTTAGGTATTATTCTTAATAGAAGCAATTTAATTATTATGTTAATGTGTGTAGAGTTAGTTTTATTGGCCTCTACTATTTTGCTTCTTTTTGAGTCTCGTGTGCTCTATACGCTTTTTGGTCAAATTTTTGCTATTATGATTTTAACTGTCGCAGCTGCCGAGTCTGCTATCGGTTTAGCCATTATGGTTAACTATTACCGTTTACGTGGTACAATTGCTGTTCGAGCCTTAAATTTATTAAGAGGTTAACTCCTAATTAAAAATGAGCCAAATAATTATGCAGTATTTTAACTTAGTGGAGGAGAATTATTCTAAGTATGGGTTATCAGTAATCCAGCTTATTCAGATTGGTAAGTTCTATGAACTTTGGCATGAGCCTGATGCTCCTTGTATACAGCAAGCATATTCTCAAGCTGAGTTATTAGTTGAGTCGGGCCCGGGGCCTTTAGAAATAACTCCTCCTATTGAACAAGTTGCTTCATTACTTGATATGAGGATAATATCCCCCGGTAAAAGATCTTTGTTTCAAATGGGGTTTCCTATTTATTCTCTCACTACTTATTTAAGCATCTTGTTGGATAAAGGTTGGACTATTATAGTTATTGATGAACTAGTTACTGGTAAATCCGGGCCCAAACAGCCCAAACAACGCGCAGTATCTCAGATTTATTCTCCTAGTTGTAATTTAGAAGATTGTTCTGAATTATCCTATGTGATATCAATTTATTTTAAAGATGACTTACTGGGTGTCACTTTATTTTCAGCCATGAATGGACATAGTGTAATGTTTCCTGTCTATTGGGAAGACAGAGACAAAGTAGCTCGATTATTAATCAGCTACCGTATTAAAGAGGTAGTAATATGGGCGGACTCGGGGGCCGATCCAGGGATACTAAATAAGATATCTGGTTTATTAATTGGTTGGAATTTGTTCCCTTCTGAACCTAATGCTAGAATTGAAGTTATGAGTAGCCCGTGTTACTTATCTTATAGATACGAAAATGATAATAAGGAGTGGCTTTTGCTTCATATTTATTCGAGCATTAACGAAGAGTGGTTTAACAAAAATTATCAAGAATATACCCTTAGTAAAATATTTCAAAGCACTTGGACGGAGGATCTCAACCAGGTAAATCTAATTAGTCTTTTAGGAATATTACAATTTGTTAAAGATCGAAATCCTAATTTTATTAAGAATCTTCAACTTCCCGAGTCTTATAATTCTGTTGTTAGCCCTTTAAATTTAATACTATGTAATCGAGCCGAGTATCAATTGGACTTATTACCTAAAAAGAATAAACTGGGTGGTTTACTTAATCTGATTGATTACTGTTTTACTGCAATGGGAAAAAGGCTTCTCAAATACCTACTTCTTAACCCTATCACAGATTGTTCTGAACTAAATCTTCGTTACGAGGAAGTTGCTACATTTAAACAATTACTTGATAAGCAAATATTTGATAGCTCCGAGTTAAAACAAATTAAAGATTTATCCTCTTTACATCGTCAATGAGCAATATGTGCCTCGAGTGTTAATACGATAGATACTACCTTGTGGCTGCCGCCTAAAAAGTTAAGTCAAATTTACTACTCTTATTTATCTGCTAATAAATTTATAAGGTCTTTACTTCCTTTATTACGACCCCACCTGGCAATTAAACACTTGGCAGTCGTACCTCAATTAGAATCGTTAATTGAGGAAATAGGACGATTTTTCCAAGTAGATAATCTTTTGGGGGATTTAAAAGACATATTACAACCAACGGACGATCTAATTAACCTTCTCGTACAACAACAAGCTTTAAAGGACCAACTTACAGAGTGGGCCGAACAAACTTCGAATGTTGTATTTCAAGATACAATTTCTATCAAAGCTGAATATTTTAGTAAGGAGGGTTATGCCTTCTCTATTTTATCTAAAAAGTTAGCTAAGTTAAATAACGTTAAATTCCCGGCCTCGAGCGCTAATAGGATAGATATTAACTCTATTATCATATTAGGTAAAAGAGGAAATTATAATATAATTACTAGTCCCGCTATTCTTAAAGTATCAGCTAAGTTACACTTATTAGAAGAGCAAATTAATACTTATGTTAAACAAATTTATAACCGAGAACTTAAAAGACTATATTTCAGTTATTCTGAGCTGTTTTTACCTTTAGAGAATATAATTTCTAGATTAGATGTTGCATTAAGCGGGGCTATCGTGTCTACTAAGTTTAATTATACTAAACCTTGCTTGCAGGGAGAGGGTGAAGGTTTAATAGAAACGACTAATCTTAGACACCCATTAATAGAACAGTTAAATACTCAAGAAGAGTGTGTAGCTCATGATATTAGTTTAGAGGATAAGGGAATGCTAATATTTTCGGTAAATGGTGCGGGTAAGTCTACTTTACTCAGAGCAATAGGGGTTAACGTAATATTAGCTCAAGCAGGAATGTATGTAGCTGCCGATTCTTTTAAATTAAGGCCTTACCATTATTTAATTACTCGGATTTTAGGGGGAGACGATCTTCATAAAGGTCAAGGTACTTTTGAGGTCGAAATGAGAGATCTCTCGACTATATTAAAGCTAGCTAATTCTAATAGTTTAATATTAGGCGATGAAATTTGCCATGGAACAGAAACTAGTTCGGGGTTAGCAATATTAGCTGCAACAATTGAGAGGTTGACAGCTGCACGAACTAGTTTCGTTCTTTCTACTCACCTGCATCAAGTTTGTTCTTTAATCGATTCACCAGTTCGATATTATCATCTATCTGTTATTCAGCGAGAAGATTTAGGGATAATTTATGAACGTAAATTAAAACCTGGCCCAGGGCCCTCCCAATATGGCATCGAAGTTATGGGACAGATTATTAATGATAAAGAGTTTTATAGTAGTGCTTTAAAATATCGTAAACTTATTGATTGTAAATCACCACAGCCCCGAAGTGAAAGTGCCACTAGGAAGAGTCCCGCTAGGAAGTCTAGCTCTTTAACAGTGTTTCGTCCTTCTAAATATAATTCTAAAGTTTTTATTGACTCATGTGAAATATGTGGGGCTCCAGCAGAGGCCATCCATCATATTAAACCTAAGAGATCATGCTCCTTCAATTTGAATCGAAGATCTAATTTGGTCCCAGTATGCTCAAGCTGTCATTTAGATATTCATAGAAATAAGATCTCTATTTTAGGCTGGAAGAAAACACCAGGACATAATAAATTATATTGGGTTTATCTTAATGAGTCTAAAGACAGTGGAACTGAGTAAAGTCTAGGGTCTATCGGTAAGGACGTGAAATACGAAATAACAAGGGAGAGACTTTGAACTTGTTTATCCTAACTGAAAAGGGTGAATTGAATAGTTAATTGAAACATCTTACTAAACTATGAGGAATAAATCAACTGAGATTCCGTGCGTAGCGGCGAGCGATAGCGGAGGAATTGTCTCAAACAGATAATTAAGATGATTGGACATCTAGACTAAACCCCGATAGACACCTATAGAGAAAGTACCGTGAGGGAAAGACTCAGAATTGGTTCTAAAAGTTACCTTTTGCATAATGGGCCTGCAAGACAAGATTTGGCAAGCTTAAGTTTTAAATGAAGGCGTAGTGAAAGCAAGAGAAAAACTCGTTAGTCAAATCTCCCGAAACCAAGTGATCTAACCATGGCCAGGTAGGAGTATTTACGATACTCCTGACCGAACCAGTGATTGTGGCAAAAATCTTGGATGAGCTGTGGTTAGCGGTGAAATACTAGTCGAACTTGGATATAGCTGGTTCTCTACGAAACTTATCTTAGTAAGGTATTCCAAGTTGATTCGCCCCCAAACCCGGGGGCCTGAATTACTGGTGTAGTCAGACTATGGCGATAAGGCCCCTAGTCAAGAGGGGTAAGCCCTAACCAGAAATTAAAGTCGCTAATACAGATTAAGTGTATAAAGAGGGTCCGACTTAGACAAACAGGAAGTAGGCTCGGAAACAGCCATCTGCACAGGAAAACGTAAAAGTTCACTGAATGAGCTAGGAAACTCTAAGAATTAAGACGGCTAAATCTGTAACTGAAATTCTGGAAGCCACACGGCAACCGCAAGGAAGCATAAATTGGCTTGGTAGTAGAGCGTTCTGTATACATCCACCTCGTGAGATAAACAGAAGTGATAATGCAGGCATGAGTAGTACAGGATTCACTCCCAAATGAAATGTTTATACAACTCCTAAGGGCATTGCGCCCGATGGATTATAATTCTTGTACCTGTTCAGGAAAATTATTATAGTGCATAGCACTGACTTACTTTCGATTGTTATTTATGGGACTTAGATCTAGGCATAATTTCTCTTAAGGAACTCGGCAAAATAAGATCTCGACTGTTTACCAAAAACATAGCTCTCTGCTAAAGGTTAACTGAAGTATAGAGGGTGAATTCTGCCCAATGGTTGTATAGTGAAACTGAGGACTAACGTCTAAAGCGAAACCCAACTGAATGGCCGCGGTAACTCTGACCGTGATAATGTAGCACAATAAATAGCCAATTAATTGTTGGCGGGTATGAATGGAACCACGAGGGTCTTACTGTCTCAAGAGAAAAGCCGATGAAATTATAATTGTAGTGAAGATACTACATAAACATTGTAAGACGAAAAGACCCTATCGAGCTTTACTGGATACCGATAGCGTTAATTTAGAATGATCGATACTAAGTATCCTAATTCTAAGTTAATAAATTTTGTTGGTAGGACAGTTTAGTTGGGGCGACTACCTTTGAATAAGAAACGAAGGCGAGCTTATGGTATTGACAAAATCTCATTAGCCTCACAGTGAGGGGGACACCCCTAGCTGACACAAGGAGCCCGCGAGGGTTCCTATGTGGGCGATAGTGACCCGATATTATTATCCAAAAGAAATATCGAAAGCGGATAAAAGCTACCGTAGGGATAACAGCGTAATATTGTCGGAGAGTTCTTATCGAGGACAGTGTTTGCGACCTCGATGTTGAATTGCGGTGCCCTGGTGCTGTAGAAGGTACCTTAGGTTGGTCTGTTCGACCATGAAAACCGTACATGATTTGAGTTCAGAGCGTGGTGACACAGCTCGGTTTCTATCTACAATGTTCAATCCCGACTTTTCTGAGTCCTAGTACGCAAGGAATGGTCTCAGCGATGCTCGACTATATTGGCCCCATCGACGTAATCAACTTCTGGCTGCTGCAAAGAAGGAAAACAAAAGGTTTAGGGATTAATAAGGTACTTGTGGGTGTATAGCCCCTGGTACCCTATGGAATTAACACTAGGGCTCATCATACTAATAGTGTTGATGTATGGATTAAAGGCCCCGACTCTAAGATTAGCAACATTTTGTTTAGGAGCTATAATACTTATGGTAGCTGCTGGGTTATTAGCTGAGCCCCATCTGCTATGTTGGACACAGGCTATTAAGATGTTGGTAATGCTAAGTGGGTTAGCCATACTATGTATGCTGGACCATCGAACATCGCATCGATCAAGCTCTTTATTGATTTTATTAGTGATCTTGGGTAATTTATTACTTATCGGGTCAACAAATTTAATTTCGATATATTTAGCATTAGAAATGCAAACATTATGTATGTTTATCTTAGTCGCTTATAATAAAAACTCATTATTATCAGCAGAAGCTGGGCTGAAATATTTTGTGTTAGGGGCGCTATCTTCGGGGTTGTTCCTGTTTGGTTGTGCTCTAATTTATGGCTCTACAGGAGAGCTTGACCTTCAATTTATTCGTATGAGTATAGTATCTTATGGAGCATTAGCTGGTAAGTGTCTTATTACTGTCTCATTATTATTTAAAGTATCTGCAGCTCCATTTCATATGTGGGCCCCCGATGTATATGAAGGGGCTCCTACTTGGGTGGCTGCGCTATTATCTATCGTGCCGAAATTAGGGGTACTAGCTATTATAGTACAAATCGGCCTAAATGAAATGGGATTATTAATGGCCGGGCTAATCTCCTTGGCTATAGGGTCTATAGGAGCCTTGAATCAAACTCGTATAAAAAGATTATTAGCTTATAGCGGGATAGGCCATATAGGGTTTGTGTTGCTTGGAATAGCTATTGGGTCTATAGAAAGTCTTCAGGCTAGTTTAATGTATATAGGCGCCTACATATTAACTCAAGTATTACTATGGTCTGTAGTACTTATTATATCTCCTAAAAAAGATATGCTTATTGAGTTTAGTGGTGTTTCAAGATTAAACCCAATCTTAGCATTAGCATTAGCTACAGGTTTATTGTCTACTGCAGGAATCCCCCCTTTAATTGGGTTCTTAACTAAATGGTATATTATATTAGCGGCTGTTGGTCAAGGCTATTATCTTAGCGCCTTAATCGCTTTAGTATGCTCCGTAATAGCTGGAGTTTATTACCTTAGATTAATTAAAATTATGTTTTATCAACCCATGTCGACGCCTTTAGTCATAACAAATATACTAAATTCTCCACATGGTAGCGTAGCATCGAAGGAAGCAGGTTTGGGCAAGGCTATATTAATAGGGATAAGTCTATATTTAATATTAACAATTATAGTATGTCCTAGTTTGTTTTTTCAGTTAACACATTTGATTGTTTTAGATTTATTCCCATGTATCTTCTAGTAATATTAATACCGTTATTAAGCGCAGTCGGAAGCGGACTAGGGGGTCGTTATTTAGGAAGAAAGGGAGCTGGTTTGTTAGCTTCTGTATGGGTCATGGCTAGTTGCCTTCTTTCTTTTGTCTTATGTTATGAAATTCTTATTAATGGGTCCCCAGTATATATAGAGTTAGGAAGATGGATAGAGTCTGATTTACTAATAACTAATTTCGGCTTACAATTTGATGTGGTAACAGCTGTAATGTTAATAGTAGTAACCACAATTAGTGGGTTAGTTCATATCTATTCTACAAGTTATATGAGAGAAGACCCCCATTTACCTAGATTCATGAGTTATCTGTCTCTATTTACCTTTTTTATGTTAGTTTTAGTTACTAGTAATAATTATGTGCAATTATTTATTGGTTGGGAAGGGGTCGGCTTATGTTCTTATTTATTAATTAACTTTTGGTTTACACGTATACAAGCTAACAAGGCAGCAATTAAGGCAATGTTAATTAATAGAATAGGAGATATAGGATTAATGTTAGCTATAATATTAATCTGGAAAGAATTTGGGGTATTAGATTACTGTAGTTTGTTCTCCACCTTGTCTCCATCTTCAGCTTGTACTTGGATTTGTATCTTACTAACTATAGGGGCCGTGGGAAAATCTGCCCAATTAGGGTTACATACTTGGTTGCCAGATGCTATGGAGGGTCCTACACCTGTTTCGGCCCTAATTCACGCAGCAACAATGGTAACAGCCGGAGTATTTTTAATTATAAGGTCAGCCCCTCTTTTTGATCATTCTCCAACTGCTACAATTATTGTGGGTTTAGTGGGCTCTTTAACTGCTTTCTTTGCTGCCACAGTAGGATTAGTACAATCGGATATAAAAAAAGTTATTGCTTATTCTACTTGTAGCCAATTAGGATACATGGTAATGGCCTGTGGTACTTATAGCTGTCTAAGTAGTTTATATCATCTACTAACTCACGCTTTCTTTAAGGCTTTATTATTCTTAGGAGCAGGCTCAATAATTCATGCTCTTTTAGATGAACAAGATCTTAGGAAGATGGGGGGGATAATTAGGGCCCTACCTTTAACCTATATCTTAATGTTGATTGGTTCATTGTCTCTGGCTGGTTTCCCCTATTTATCTGGATTTTACTCTAAAGATTTAATATTGGAATTAACTTATAATAGTTATTGTTTAATATCGATCTATTGGTTAGCTTCAATTACAGCCTTCTTAACTGCTTTTTATTCATTTCGATTAATATACCTAAGCTTCGTGTCTAAGCCTAATTTAACACGTATGAGCGCACAACACTTACAAGAAGCTGATTGGAACTTATTGGGCCCCTTATTAGTATTAGGGCTAGGGAGTATTTTAGTTGGTTATATAGCTCAAAATATGGTATTTGCACCAGGTGTACGCCCCTTGCCACTTGTGCCCACAGTAGTCTCTTTAGCGCCAGTTATTATGTCTGTAACCGGGATATTACTAGTGTTTATACTTCGTCCATATATTATATATTATATTACACGTCCTAGCATATATGGATTCTTATTTTATGCCTGGGAGTTTAACCAAATAGCAAATTATTATATTGGAAGCACAGTTTGGAAGTTCGGTCATACTGTCTCTTATCGTACCATAGATAGAGGTATTTTAGAGATTTTAGGCCCTACTGGAATAGCTCTATTCCTAGTAGATAGAACTAAAGAGTTAAGCAGCTTACAATCTGGTTTATTGTTTAATTACGCATTAATAATATTAGTCGGAACAGCTATCGCACTTAAGTACCTAGTCGTAAATTAGGTCCGGCTCATAGCTGCAATAGAATGTTAATATGATATTAACTTGTTTAGTGGGCTCGATATTAATAAGTATAATAATAATCGCATTAATTCCCAGGGAAAACAGCATGAAACTACGCCAGCAAGCGTTGGAGTGGTCTCTGATAACATTTGCTCTTTCTCTTTTATTATTAGTTAACCTTCATCAAGAAGCTCAATTTCAACAGATAATAGAATTCAATTGGGTGAGTACAATAGGTTGGTTTGAAGGTTCTCCTATATTATTTGCTATTGACGGGATCTCTATATTTTTCATTGTACTAAGTACTTTGTTAACCCCCATTTGTATTTTGGTAAGTTGGGACAGTATTAAGTTTCTGGTAAAGGAGTTTATTATGTGTCTTCTGGGTATTGAGTTACTATTAATAGGAGTATTCTCAACATTAGATTTATTAATATTTTATGTGTTATTTGAGAGTATATTAATACCAATGTTCTTAATAATAGGAGTATGGGGAGCCCGGGCAGAGAAGATAAGAGCTGCATATTATTTCTTCTTTTATACCTTAGTCGGCTCAATATTAATGTTACTTAGCATCGCAGTTATTTATCGTATAACAGGCACGACTGACTACTTATCTTTAACTAATATTCAAATCTATACTTCAATACAAATATGGTTATTTATAGGTTTCTTCCTTAGTTTAGCAGTTAAGATACCAATGGTACCCTTTCATATATGGTTGCCTCTTGCGCATGTTGAGGCTCCTTTAGCTGGTTCAGTGATTCTGGCTGGAATATTATTAAAATTAGGAGGCTATGGATTCATTCGATTCGCTTGGCCTATTTTCCCTGAAGCAACAGAGTATTTAGCACCAGTCATACTAACGCTATCATTAATAGCGGTAATATATGGGAGTTTAACTACTTGTAGACAGGTAGACGCGAAACGTTTGATAGCTTATTCTTCGGTAGCTCATATGGGTATAGTAACAATAGGCTTATTTACTCATACGATGGAGGGTTTAATAGCTTCTATATTCTTAATGATAGCTCATGGAATAGTTAGTCCAGCTTTATTTATAGCAGTAACATTGCTCTATGAAAGACACCATACAAGACTAATTAGATATTATAGAGGAGTAGTTATGACTATGCCCTTATTTTCTCTAGTGTTTATGGTGTTTACTTTAGCGAATATAGCTGTTCCTCTTAGTTGTAACTTTGTTGGAGAATTCCTATCCTTAGTGGCTGCTTTTTCTACTAGTACATCATTAGGGGTTCTTACCGCAACTAGTATGGTCATAGCTGCTGCTTATTCGTTATATTTATATAATAGGATCTGTTTCGGGCAACTTTCTCCATATTTAATATTTTCGAGAGATATTAATAGACGAGAGTTTCATGGGCAATTACCGTTAGTAGTAGCTATTTTATTATTGGGGATAGTTCCATACCCCTTAATCGAGTTAGTTCGTGTATGTTTGCCTAGATTCTTATAATTTTCCTCTTATGACCTATCGTGTATTTTGTATTGGATGCTGGATGTTAGAATTAAGCTCAGGCCTAATGCCCAACCTACTTGGTTTTATGTGTGTATATATCTTACATTTTTAATCTGGTAGAGGCAGGAGTTGAACCTGCATATTCAGATTATGAGTCTGAAAACTTACCGTTAGTTGACTCTACAAGCTGAGCTGCTGCGCAGCTACGCTATGCTATCTACGCTTAACATTATGTAACCATGGCCTGGGCTAAGAACCCCACCAGTAAATACATACATATAAAAACAACCAAACCACATCTACAAAATGCCAATACCAACTAGCAGCCTCAAAACCAAAATGATGATGGCGAGTATAGTGATAGCCTATTAACCTAGTTAAACATACGGCCAAAAATATAGTTCCGATAATAACATGTAAACCATGAAAACCTGTAGCCACATAAAAGGTTGACCCGTAGACGGAGTCTGAGATTGCAAAAGGCGCTTCGTAATACTCCATAGCTTGCAGGGCTGTAAATTCAACCCCAAGTATGACTGTACAAGTAAGTCCTTGTATGGCTTCTATTCTCTGTCCGCTAACTATGGCGTGATGTGCCCATGTAACTGTTGCTCCTGAACTGAGTAATATAGCTGTATTTAATAGGGGCACAGAAAATGGGTCTAACACTTCTATACCAACAGGAGGCCAAACAGCGCCCAACTCTATAGTGGGTGATAAACTACTATGAAAGAAAGCCCAAAAGAACGCAAAAAAGAAGCAAACTTCAGAAGTAATAAAAAGAATCATACCATATCTTAATCCTCTTCTTACCATCTGAGTATGATGTCCTTGAAAAGTGGCTTCTCTAATAACATCCCTCCACCAAACAATCATTGTCAATATCAATGTAATTGCACCTAAATACATTATCCATGTATAACTATAATGAAAATATAATACTGAGCCTACTGTAACCAGTAAAGCCCCAATTGAGCCTAAATAAGGCCATGGACTAGGATCCACTAAATGATAAGGGTGATAAGCCTTACTCATGGCTCCCCGGCGGGGAATCGAACGGAGACTAATACTCCTACCTGTATAACATACTGGTTAATGTAGATTTAGACTATCATTAATGTATATGGCAGTTAACAGACAAAATACATATGCTTGAATCAAGGCCACGGCAATCTCTAGTAAAGTTATAAAGACCATCACTAATATTGGGCCTAAGCTTAATAATAACATTCCATTATTAATCATTGTAAACCCAAAACTTGCTAATATAGCAAATAAAAGGTGCCCTGCAGATAAATTAGCAGCCAATCGAACACCTAAAGAAACGGCCCTAGAAATATAACTAAGTGTTTCAATTATAACTAATAGGGGAGCCAATAATAAAGGAGCCCCACTAGGCATCATCATTGAAGCAAAGTTCCAACGGTACTGTGTGATCCCCAATATTGTTACTGCTATTAAAATAGACAGACTTAACCCGAAAGTAATAACAATATGGGCAGTTGGAGTAAATACATAGGGAAATAGACCTAGCAGATTTAATCCAGCAATAAACACAAACAGTGTTATAATAAGAGTAAAATATTGAGTCCCCTTATTAGCTGTAGAATCTTTAACTAATCCTAAGAAGTGGGTATAAACAATTTCTTGTGTAGATTGTAATCTTGTAGGTATTAGTTTATATGAACAACTTCCTATTAATATTGCGCTTAATAGGATAAGCATCATAATAGAAGAATTAGTAATTATTCCGCCAATTATCCGAACTACATTAAACTGATCAAAGAAAGAAGCTGCCATATTGAACGTATGAAGCGGGCCTATTTATGGAGAATATCTTGTAGTAGAGTGGATGCTCTATTAACCCCGAGCCCCTTACTAGGGGATGCCCCCTCTTCCTGTAGTATACTTCTTATACGTAAGTTATTCTGAATTTTAGGTAAAATATACAAACTCATAATACTATAAAGTGCTAACAAGGTTATTAATGTCCAGCTATATTGAGTTAAATAAGCAGTTATATCTAAGTGAGGCATTACTGTAAGTTAACGCTCGTTATCGCTGTTCCTACGAGCTAAAGCTCAGCACATAATGAAGATAGCCAGCTGATATATTTATCCATGCTAACAGCTTCTATAACAATAGGCATAAAGGAGTGATTAGCGCCACATAATTCGGAACATTGACCGTAAAATATTCCCGGTCTTTTAACTAAAAATCCAGTTTGATTAAGACGCCCAGGTACAGCGTCCATTTTCATAGCTAATGAAGGTACAGCAAATGAGTGAAGCACATCTGCCCCTGTGACTAAGACTCTAACATAAGTGTCAACAGGAACAACCATTCTATTGTCAACCTCTAATAGTCTAAAATCGCCTGGGTCAAGGTCACTAGTAGGGACCATATAAGAATCAAATTCTAAGGTACTATCTTCACCAGGGGTAATTTGATAGTCTGAGTACTCATAAGACCAATACCATTGATGGCCTATGGCTTTTACTGTCACCCCTGGTTCTACTACTTCATCCATTAAATAAAGTAGTTTCAAAGAAGGAAATGCTATAAACACTAATATAATTGCTGGAATTATAGTCCAAACAATCTCTATTGTGGCTCCTTCTACAAGATAGCGATGATAAGCTTTACCTGTTAATCCTCTAACAATTAACCAGAATACAACTGTCATAATAATAACTAAAATAAACATAATTTGGTTATGAAGAAATAGAATCTCTTCCATAACAGGACTAGCAGCATCTTGGAAGCTTAGTTGATAAGGCTCAGACACGTCACGTAGGAGCGAGGCCTCTAATAATGCATTAAATGGAGTTTTCAT